GTCCAATTAATCAGTTATTTATCAGACTATGGAGTGAATAATTTAATCAATTAATATTCGATTCTTTCTTCAACTTGAAATCGGTTCAAAACAAAATTCTTTTTTTTTATTGCAATTTTGATATAAATAATATTAGTTTGATATAAATAATATTAGATATAAATAATACTAAAATATTAGATATAAATAATACTAAAAAAAAAAATACAGATTCAGGCCATCATTAATTATTTGCGATTAATTATTTGAGATAGTATTTTAGTACACATACATATGTATATAAAGTTAGCCTTTCTAAAGTTTAGACGAAAAGATTTTACTAATGCACAGCAAAGTAGTCAACTCCATTTGTTAGAACAGCTTCCATTGAGTCTCTGCACCTATCCTTTTTTTTTATTCCGTCTTTATGTATATGTATGAACCTTGTTTTGTTTTTGGAAACCAGGATTTGGCTCAGGATTGCCCATTTTAAATTCCAGGGTTTCTCTGAATTTGAAAGTTATCACTTAGTAAGTTTCCATACTAAGGCTCAATCCAATTAAGTCCGTAGCGTCTACCAATTTCGCCATATCCCCCCTTTTTATATTAAGATCGATCTTATTATGCTGCTATTCTTTTTTTTTTCTTTCATTTATAATCTATCGGAACTGTAGAAGTTATTAAAAAAAAAGAATTCCTATAAAAGTCTTTCTATTTGTATTTGATTTCTTGTCTATCTTCTTTCATCTCGATCGGAGACTCCTATTTGGTCTAATCCGAAATGATTCTAGCATTTCTGTATCCGCAATTCAATATAGATATATACCACATTTATTATATATGCCTCTTCCCCTCTCATTTTTCTCATGCAATTTGAGATACTCGAACGGTCGATTCTTTTCTTTTTTGTTTTGCTATTCTATATTAATTATGTATATTAATTTTGAATAACTAAGAATAAAAAAAACTAACTACGATTCGAGTAGTTTACTAAATTCCCGCGCATGTACAATTTCGGTTGTTATTCTTATGTAGGCCCGCTTAGCTCAGAGGTTAGAGCATCGCATTTGTAATGCGATGGTCATCGGTTCGACTCCGATAGCTGGCTTTTCATTATTTGTTTGATTTTTTTACTTGATTGATAATGTTTTTTTGACATCAAAGAATATTGAAAAAGCTTCTTCCCCCTTTTTCTAAGAATCGCCGATTATATTATTATGTGGGAGAAATTTTCCATTATGAATAGAAAAGTTAAAGCTCTCCAGAAAAACATTATTATTGTATATACAATAAAGTCTGGGAGAGAATCCATCTCATTAGTCTTTGTAGTATAATATTTCATGCCCCCCATTTATCATATTTATCCTTTAGTTCAGTTTTAATATGAAATTTCAATAAAATAAGGGAAATAAGGAGTTTTTATGTCACGTTACCGAGGGCCTCGTTTCAAAAAAATACGCCGTCTGGGGGCTTTGCCGGGACTAACTCGTAAAAGGCCTAGAGCCGTAAGCGATCTTAGAAATCAATCGCGTTCCGGTAAAAAATCTCAATATCGTATTCGTTTAGAAGAAAAACAAAAATTGCGTTTTCATTATGGTCTTACAGAACGACAATTACTTAAATACGTTTGTATCGCCGCAAAAGCAAAAGGGTCAACGGGTCAGGTTTTACTACAATTAATCGAAATGCGTTTAGATAACATCCTTTTTCGATTAGGTATGGCGTCAACTATTCCTCGAGCCCGCCAATTAGTTAACCATAGACATATTTTAGTTAATGGTCGTATAGTAGATATACCAAGTTATCGCTGCAAACCTCGAGATATTATTACAGTGAAGGATGAACAAAAATCTAGAGCTATGATTCAAAACCATCTTGATTCATCCGCCCAGGAGGAATTGCCAAAACATTTGACTTTTCAACCATTCCAACACAAAGGATTGGTCAATCAAATAATAGATAGTAAATGGATTGGCTTGAAAATAAATGAATTATTAGTCGTAGAATATTATTCTCGTCAGACTTAAACCTAACTAAAATAATAAATAATCTAAAATAATAAAATAAAGGTTCGGACAATTTTGCCCCCTGGTTCCTAAGTAAATATAAGCGCGGGGGGGGGGCTTTTCTCCCATTCATATATCATATATCATATTAGGGGTAGAGATATTTTTATCCTTTGACCACTCTTTACAGTATTTTTTATACCGCAGAAATGAGGAATACAGACTTTATTTATAGGAAAGGTGGGAATAAAGGTATCCATTCTTATGTGATTTGATATATTTCAGTCAGTAACATTGATAAATTAGATGAAGGTACGGAAAGAGAGGGATTCGAACCCTCGGTAAACAAAAAAAGCCTACATAGCAGTTCCAATGCTACGCCTTGAACCACTCGGCCATCTTTCCTACATAACGATTCTGGACCAGAAACCGAGTAAATCGCGAGTCATTCATATTACATTATTGGATAGGTGCGGTATGTACAATCTAATTTTAACTATAACTAAAAAAACGCAAAAAAAAAGAGAAACCGCCCGTTCGAGTCCTCCCTATCCATTGATTTAAGCCGGTCTAGTTATCAGAAAGGGATGCGCGCGCTGTCTACGAATATATCTTTATTGTTTTTAACAAATTTAACAAAGAATTTTTCAAAACAAAATTCTCTTTATTCCCCAGCGACTTTTATTTGATTAAAATTCAAAGTTTTTTATTTTTATAGTTAGTTTCTATTTTTTTTTTTTTTTTCTGAGTCAAGTCTCTTTTTATGTTATTTTGTACTGTACAATTCCTTTTTTTGTGGGGTCGTTTTCTCACGAGAGGTAATAAAAATAAATTATAAAATGGATTGAGTGCTACCTATGCCTAGATCCCGGATAACTGGAAATTTTATTGATAAGACCTTTTCAATTGTAGCCAATATCTTATTACGAATAATTCCGACAACTTCAGGAGAAAAAGAGGCATTTACCTATTACCGAGATGGTGTGATTTGATTTTTTATTTTTTTTACTTAACTTACCACTATCAAGCCTGAGGAAAAAAAAGATTAGTCGGGATAGAAAGATTTGAAATAACTCTACGCCTGGTGAAGGTGAAGTTTATAAATAAAACAATTCCTTCTGTTGTGTATTCCCGATTAATGCAGCCTCAGATGCTTCAATTGTCGATTCTAGCATTGAGCGAAAGGTTGAACCTAGAACTATGGTTCTGTATTGCAGGTTACCCCAATTCCACTAGTACCATATAAATAGGCAGCATAGAGGAAGAAGCACTACGTCTAGGAATCAACAACACGAAAACTTTGTTATAAATTATCCCTTTTCTTTATTGGGATCGAACTAAGAACAATGGTTGGGACAACAAGCATCCATCTCGTTCGTACTTTGAATACCCATATAACCGTCGAAGACTGTTGAAGTGACTAATTCCTAGAAATTAAGAGACGTTGAGGACAAAGAAATTGTTGGAGTTAACTTAACATTTTTATCTAGTACTGACGCGCTCGATGTTACGAAAAGATCTTTTGCAGTAAGGTTGGCTAGAGATTTCTTGTAAAAACACTAGCCCCGTTCAGTTCATAATGAGAATATTTTACTGCCTTTTGATTCACTGTATTATTCTCATTATGCACATAAGGGAGGAGCCGTATGAGATGAAAATCTCACGTACGGTTCTGGAACGGAGATTCTTTAAATTGAATAACGACCGTAACGAATGTCCGCCCAATCTGAAGGAAATTATGCGGAAGCTTTACAGAATTATTATGAAGCTATGCGCCTAGAAATTGATCCCTATGACCGAAGTTATATACTCTATAATATAGGCCTTATTCACACAAGTAATGGAGAACACACAAAAGCTTTGGAATATTATTTTCGGGCACTAGAACGAAACCCTTTCTTACCACAAGCTTTTAACAATATGGCCGTGATCTGTCATTACGTGCGACTATCTCCACTATAGAAAGAAAAAGAAAGAGCCAAATCCACTAGTAAAAAAAAAATAGGCTTTCTACATATACATCGTCAAAAAGAACGATTTTTATCAGCTGTAGCAAAGAAAGAAACTTCATAGAAGTCAAAATAGGAAGAAAAAAAAATATGCTTATATACTATATTCTATGGATAAAGGATCTAATTGATAGAGGAAGTACCGTAAAGATCAATTAGCGAGATTTTTGGCCGATACACTAAGAACTGCTTCCTTATGTCTTATGTCATAATATGAGACATACTTTAGGAATCAACTTATGTAACAGAGGCGATCACCTAAAGTATTGAGCAGCGGTGCAGCATCAGATCCCAAAGATAGTAAGTCCTTTCTTTCTTATGAGGAAGGGTCTTTTTCAAAGATTCTATATAAAATTTATCTATTTCTATATGAAAGCGAGATAGTTACCTTTCAGAAAATTCTAATGATAGTAGAATGCCTACGCTTTATTCTTCTGAGGGTGGGAGAAAAGATAAAACAAAACGGATTATTAATCAAATCAAAATTCAAATTCGAAACTCATGTAATTAACCCCCTTTGGTTAACTCGAGAAAAAAAAAAGGGGGGGGGGTACCAAAACAATTGACTACGGAGCCGTATGAGGTAGGAAACTCTCAAGTACGGTTCTAAGGAAAGGAATTTACTCGCCTATTCCGACCGAGGAGAACAGGCCATTCGTCAGGGAGATTCCGAAATTGCAGAGGCGTGGTTCGATCAAGCCGCTGAGTATTGGAAACAAGCCATAGCGCTTACTCCTGGAAATTATATCGAAGCACAGAATTGGTTGAAGATTACAAGGCGTTTTCAATAAGCTAAGAACACTCTCTTTGAGTATTTTTCTTATTTTATTTATTATTATTTAGTTTTATTATTTTTTATTTTCTATTTATTTATTATTTTGTTATACCCCTTTCTAAGACCTAAACCTTTTATAAAATCTAAAACCTTTCTTTTTCGTCTGGTATTTCATTATTTCATAGGAATAAAAGAAAAAGATATAAAGTACAGGAGAGACTATATCTTTTT